CCGTTCTCTCCCCCGATCGAGATATCCTCTGTTTCACCCAAGAAAGATAAATTGAATCATCAAAAATTTGGAGCGTGAAGCGCAATTAGATCCATTGTTTGGGGGGATTCACATTACTATTATCAATTAGAATAATTTATGGTTGGCTTGGTTGGACTAAAAAAATGAAGTATCCAGGCTCCGTTTAGAAAAAACCCAATTGGTAATATATCTATGATTACTACTTGTATCATAAATGATTCCTGTTTGGTATTTGTAAAGAAATCCTATTTGTCAAGCGAGGTAATCTCAAACTAAATACTTGGTGAAAGGTATGAAATGAATTGAAAAAAAAAAGAAAGTCATAACAAAAAGAAATGGTAATGGGAAGATTTGTCCTATATGTGCAAATCAAAATTGGGCGGATTTTTACCCGGAGTAGAGCATAAACCTAAAAAGATGAAAGAGACCCATTCAGGAACAAGAAAATACCATCGTGATTTGGTGGATTGAATCTCGATGAAACAATACATCAATGAGAAGTTAATTCGATAAGTTTAGTGACTTTTTTTCTATTATAAGGAAGAAAGAAGTCAAAATCCGTCTTTATTGAAAAATCTAAGAAAAAGTCCTTTCATTAGAAGTCAGAAAAACCCTGCTATGAAAAAAGAATAGGAACAAAGAAAGAGGACTTGAATCTATACATTGATTCTTTTTTTTCGCAATTATTTTTTGAACCGTATGCGTCAAAAGGTGCATGTACGGTTCCTAAGGGATATAATTTTACCCTAATCAACCGACTTTATCGAGAAAGATTACTTTTTTTAGGCCAAGAAGTTGATAGCGAGATCTCGAATCAACTTATTGGTCTTATGGTATATCTCAGTATTGAGGATGATACCAAAGATCTGTATTTGTTTATAAACTCTCCTGGCGGATGGGTAATACCTGGAGTAGCTATTTACGATACTATGCAATTTGTGCGACCAGATGTCCATACAATATGCATGGGATTAGCCGCGTCAATGGGATCTTTTATCCTGGTTGGAGGAGAAATTACCAAACGTCTAGCATTCCCTCACGCTTGGCGCCAATGAGGTTTTTTTATTTGAGAGAAAAAAGAAGACTATGCCTTCGCCATATGAATATTAAGTAATAATAGCATGGCACTTCGAATTCGATATGCAAAATTTTTGTATTGTTTTTTTTTTCAAAAGATTCGATTATGTATCGAGAGAGTAGTATGAGATAAAAGGTATTTCCGATTTTCTTTTATCTATCGGGAGTCCAGTTCAGCGTCACAAACTTTTTTGTTTTCACACCGAAGGGCTCTTAACAATATTTATGTTATAAAAAAAGAGTGCGAAAAAAAAAACAAGATTTTTCCTTATTTGATTGGATCAAAAAGAAACTTTGGGATTGCTGAATCAAAGACAAAAAAAAGAATCAATTTAAAAATAGAAAGCAACGGAGCCATCATAGTATTTTTGAACTCCTCTGAAAGGAAGGGTGGCAATTTGATCATTTATCCATCTGGGTCTGATAGATTCTATTTTTCTCTTTCTTCAATGGAAGGTAAGGGTCAATTTTATTGTAGAGCCGTATGCAATGCACAAAAGATAATGCCCGTACGGTTGTTCAATTCTATCTTTTTTTTCCTATTATTCTTTATCTTTCTTTCTTTTCTCTTCGTTTCATCACGCGAGATAGAGAACTGTTATATCAGGGTAATGATCCATCAACCTGCTAGTTCTTTTTATGAGGCACAAACAGGAGAATTTATCCTGGAAGCGGAAGAACTGCTGAAACTACGCGAAACCCTCACAAGGGTTTATGTACAAAGAACGGGCAAACCCTTATGGGTTGTATCTGAAGACATGGAAAGAGATGTTTTTATGTCAGCAACAGAAGCCCAAGCTTATGGAATTGTTGATCTTGTAGCAGTTGAATGAAAAAAAGATGGATTTTGTGCAAATCCGTGATTTGATATTTTATCTACGAGTTTAATATTCTATTAAATAGAAATAATTCATAATCATCCGGTTAGGATCAATCTAAACCAGCCCATTATGTATATGATTCAACATGCCAACTATTAAACAACTTATTAGAAATACAAGACAGCCAATTCGAAATGTCACGAAATCCCCCGCTCTTCGGGGATGTCCTCAGCGTCGAGGAACATGTACTAGGGTGTATGTGCGACTCGTTTAGATCATGAGCTGGCACAAAAAAAAGGCAAGAAACCGCTTTCCAGTATCAATGATCAGTACCAGTGAATAGGATAGAATGGAAGAAGGAACCCCATTCACTATCTAAAAATGATCCCTCTATTGTGTATCAAGTTTATGGTTTCCATTGGTGCAAATCCAATCACCTGAATTTAAGATGAGAAGCAATTCTCCATTGGTAGCAAATGGTTATCCATTAAGCGGAGGAAATCTTCTTTCAATTTCAAAAACATAAAAATGAAGCTCCCACTCTGTCAAGAACGGACTAAGAGGGTCAGCTACCCAGCTAA